TTGTATTCGAGTTGTTATGTATTATGTGACGACTAGGTAATTTAAGTTGTCATTAGTGAAAAAAAAATTTTTTAATTTTTGCACACATACAGAATTTGGTGTTATATTTTTGGCAACTTATAGAAAGAAAATAATTGAGGGTTTTAAGTCTTACTTAATTTTGTTTTTGGGGTTTGGCAAAATTTAAGATGAGGCCACCACCTGGGGTGGTGGGGGGTAAGGGGGGTTTGCAATAAAAAAGATAATACTGTATAGTGCGTGCGTTGTTAAGTTGAAATTTAGTATTAATAATTTATATGTCCTACAAGCATTAACTTATAGCCACCTGTTGGAGATGTGTGGAACAGATAATACATACAAGTCCAGCTAGACTAGGGTTGGATCCTTCATGCCTTGACGGCTATGCTGAGTCACAGCATCCCCAAAAATAAAAAATACCAAATGTATGACACCACAGTTATGTTAGGCATGGGCTGATTAGACATTAATCCATCGAGATGTCTTATTTAAGGGGAACGTATGGACGATAAAGCATTCAATGGCCCTGAAGTAAGAACCAGATGTCTGATAAAGTGCATTGTTAGCTACCCCCAAGTTAAATGGGCCCGGAGCGAGAAGAGAGGTACTGGTGGGCGGGTTGCTGGTTTCACGGAGGATGGTAGATGAACGGACCAACGTTGGAAGTGGATAGTCATATGGAAGAGAAATGATTTGACTAAGATGGTGTATGCCTGATAACGCAGATATGTCTGTCAAGCATTAATGTAGTGTATTACATGGATATTCATGTGGGTTGTAGTTTTATGTACGATAATAATAATATGTTTTATGTAATATTAATGATTTATTATACTTGCTTATAAGCTAGTGGTGAATAATTTAATGTACTATATACATTAATGTATTATGTACTGTAGATATTTTCTTGTACTTGCTTAATTATGAATGTGGTATATAAATGAATGCACGAAGTACATAAGTCAAGGAATAGTTTAAATGAGAATGTCAGCTTTGGGTGTTGATGGTGGGAAAGGTTTCTCTTCCTTGATGTCTAGGGGTTTATTGGGTCCCATTTCTGGTTTACAAGACCAGGGTAATTATTTATACTACCTAGACTATATTAGAGTTTTATGATTATATTTTCTACTAAACCTGCTAGTGGTATTAGGATTAGGATGATTGAGAAATATAGAATTGAGGCTACTTGACCAATAATGATGAATGGGTGTTCAACCGGTTGACCTCCAATTCATGTTAGGGTAATTAGGTCTGCTACTAGTATTCAGAATAGTAGTTGGCTGATTGGTCGGAAGGTCAGGCTTCGTTGGGCTGATGTGTGTAGTATGGGAATAATAGCTAGGATTAGGATTGATAGGATTAGGGCTAATACTCCTCCTAGTTTGTTTGGGATGGAGCGTAGGATGGCGTAGGCGAATAGGAAGTATCATTCTGGTTTGATGTGTGGTGGTGTATTTAGGGGGTTTGCAGGGGTGTAGTTGTCTGGGTCTCCTAGTAGGTCTGGGAAAAATAGGACTAGGGATGTGAGAATAATCGTTAATATTATAGCTCCTAGGATGTCTTTAATTGTGAAATATGGGTGAAATGGAATTTTATCGGCATTGGAGTCTAGGCCTGATGGGTTATTTGATCCTGTTTCGTGAAGGAATAAAAGGTGAACTATCACTAGGGCTGTGATGATGAATGGTAGGATGAAATGGAAGGCGAAGAATCGGGTGAGTGTGGCTTTGTCTACTGAGAATCCTCCTCAAATTCATTCTACTAGGGTTGTTCCTATATATGGGATGGCTGATAATAGATTTGTAATGACCGTAGCTCCTCAAAATGATATTTGTCCTCATGGGAGAACATATCCTATAAATGCGGTTGCTATTACTGTGAATAATAAGATGATGCCAATGTTTCATGTTTCTTTGAAGTGGTAAGATCCGTAGTAGATACCTCGTCCTACGTGTAGGAACAGGCAGATGAAGAATATGGATGCGCCGTTGGCGTGTAGATATCGGATTATTCAGCCGTAGTTAACGTCTCGACAGATATGGGTTACTGATGAAAAGGCTGTAAGGGTGTCGGATGTGTAGTGTATTGCTAGGAATAGTCCGGTAACGATTTGTAATCCTAGGCATATTCCTAGTAGGGATCCGAAGTTTCATCATGTTGAGATACTAGATGGTGTTGGTAAGTCGATGAGCGAGTGATTAATAATTTTGATTAGGGGGTGTGATTTACGTAGGTTTGTCATTAGGGTTTCTGTAGTTGAATTACAACGATGATTTTTCATGTCATTGGTCTTAGTTAAATGCTATGTAGGAACCATGTCCAATTATGTTTTTATTATGAGTGTAGCTCTTGTTACTTGTTTTATTGGTTTATCAATTAAACCTTCTCCTGTGTATGGTGGATTATGTTTAATTGTTGGTGGTTGTGTTGGTTGTGGAATTGTGTTGAGTCTTGGTGGTCAGTTTTTAGGTTTAATGGTGTTTTTGATTTATTTGGGTGGTATGTTAGTTGTATTTGGTTATACTGCGGCTATGGCTTCTGAGGAGTATCCGGAGTCTTGAGGGTCTAATTGGTTAGTTCTTGGTTTATTAGTGGTTGGTATTATTATGGAGTTGTTATTGGTATTTTGGTTAGGTAGTGATGGTGATGTGGAGTTGGTTGTTGAGTTTAATAATATGGAGGATTGAGTGGCTTTTGAAGGGGAAGAGATTGGGTTGATTAGTGAGGATGGGATGGGTGCGGCGGCTATATATAGTTGTGCTGGGTGAATAGTGGTAGTTGCTGGATGAACTTTGTTTGTTAGTATTTTTATTATTATTGAAATTACTCGAGGTAATAGGTTAGGGTGAGTAGTGAGATAATGGTAATATTTATTAGGAATGATATTGAGTAGAGTTTAATAAGTCCTTTTTGGTTTGATGTAATGATGGAAGCAGCTATTTGTGTATTGGCAATTGTTTTTGGGATAGCTTTTTCTAGTCAAATTAGGTCTATTAGGTTTGATGCTATGTTTTGGCTTATAGTTAGGCTTTTGATTGGTAATAGGCGGTGAATGATTGATGGGAAGTATCCTAGTAGTGTGGTGAATTTGTGTGTGGGGGTAGGTGATTTGTGTGTAAGTGTTGAGGTTATGTTGTTTAGGTCTATGGCGATTGTAAAGCCTAAAATAGAGATTGTAAGGGCTGTTAGTTTTAGTGATAGTGGTATTGTTATTGTGGGAATATTAGTTGGTGGAAGATTTGAGGTGATTATAAATCCTGCTAGGATACTTCCCATGGCTAGGCGGTTAATAGGGTTAATAAGTTGAGGGTTATTTTCGTTTATTGTGATTGTTGGGGTGAAGTGTGGTTTAGATATTACAACGAAGAAGATAATTCGTGTGCTGTATACAGCGGTTATAGAGGTGGCGATTAGTGTGACTAGTAAGGCTCAGGCGTTGGTATTAGACGTGTTAAGGGTTTCGATGATTAAGTCTTTTGAGTAGAAACCTGTTAGGAATGGTATACCTGTTAGTGCGAGGCTTCCGATGGTTAAGCAGGATGAGGTGAATGGTATGGATTTAAATAGTCCTCCTATTTTTCGGATGTCTTGTTCATTATTTAGGTTGTGGATGATTGATCCGGAGCATATAAATAGTATGGCTTTGAAGAAGGCGTGAGTACAGATGTGAAGAAATGCTAGGTGTGGTTGATTAATACCTAGGGTAACAAATATTAAGCCAAGTTGGCTTGAGGTGGAGAATGCTACGATTTTTTTGATGTCGTTTTGTGTAAGAGCACATATTGCGGTAAATAGTGTGGTTATTGCTCCTAGGCATAATGTTAAAGTTAGGATAGTTTGGTTGTTTTGTGTTAGTGGGTAGAATCGGATTATTAGGAATACTCCGGCTACAACTATTGTACTTGAGTGTAGTAGAGCTGATACTGGTGTTGGTCCTTCTATAGCTGAGGGAAGTCATGGGTGGAGTCCAAATTGGGCTGATTTGCCCGTTGCGGCTAGTAGAAGACCTAGTAAAGGTAGGATGTCAGTGTTCGTGCTGAGGATGAAGATTTGTTGTAGTTCTCATGAGTTTGTGTGGATGGTAAATCAGGCTATGGATAGGATTAGGCCGATATCTCCGATGCGATTATATAAAATGGCTTGTAGAGCTGCGGTGTTGGCATCTGTCCGTCCGAATCATCAACCAATTAGTAAAAATGATATGATTCCTACTCCTTCTCACCCAATGAATAGTTGAAATAGGTTGTTAGCTGATACTAGGATGATTATGGTTATTAAGAATATTAGTAAGTATTTTATGAACCGGTTTAGGTTTGGGTCGGAGTGTATATATCATGAAGAAAACTCCGTGATTGACCATGTCACAAATAATGCTACTGGAATAAATAGATAGGAGAAATAGTCAAATTTAAAGCTTATAACTAATTTCATTGAGTTGATTGTTATTCAGTGTCAGTTTGATGTGATGAGTTCATTATTGTTGTTGATAAACATGAGTAGAGGGAGTAGACTAAAGAGAAATGATAATTTAATTGAGTTAATTACGTGTTTAGGATAGCTGTTTGAGTTATATTTACTAGTTAGTGATAGAAGTAAGGGAGTTGTTAGGGTTGTTAGGATTAGTAAATTTATTGAGACGTTAATATTAATTACTTTTATTTGGAGTTGCACCAATTTTTTGATTCCTAAGACCAATGGATTACTACTATCCTGTAAAAGTAGGAAAGCCGTGAGTGTAGTCACGGTAGCATGAGTTAGCAGTTCTTGCTTACTTTCCTGGTAAATAAGAAATGTGTTTTCTATTTTTAGATTCACAGTCTAATGTTTTATGTAAACTATATTTACATTAAGGTAGTCCGAGGATAAGTTTGGGGTTAATGGAAATTAGGATAATTGGGATGATGTGGAGTGATATAATAGTTGATTCACGGGTATGTGTTGGTGGTAAAAATTTAGTATGATTAGTTAGTTTACCTCGTTGGGAGCTAATAAGTATATAAAATGTGTAGGCGGCTGTTATGATTATGTTTATACCTATTATTAGGATTGATAGGTTTGATCATGAAAATGAGGATGTAATGATTAGGAGCTCTCCGATAAGGTTAATTGATGGGGGAAGTGCTAGGTTGGCTAGACTTCCTAGTATTCATCACACTCCTATTAGTGGGAGAATTGTTTGTAGTCCTTGAGCCAGTATTATAGTGCGGCTGTGGGTTCGTTCATAGTTAGAATTAGCTAAACAGAATAGTAGGGAGGAGGTCAGTCCGTGAGCAATTATTAAAGCTGTAGCTCCTATAAAGCTTCATGGTGTTTGGATTATGACTGCTACAATTACTAAGGCTATATGGCTTACTGATGAATAAGCAATTAATGATTTAAGGTCAGTTTGTCGTATACAGATTGAGCTGGTTATTACTATACCTCATAGTGATAATATGATGAATGGGTAGGCTATGGTTTTGTTTACTATATCTAGTAGAATTGAGATTCGTATTATTCCGTAACCCCCTATTTTTAGTAGTACGGCTGCTAAAACTATTGATCCTGCAATTGGTGCTTCTACGTGGGCTTTTGGGAGCCATAGGTGTACTCCATATAAAGGTATTTTTACTAGGAAGGCTAGTATGAAAGCTAATCATAGAATGTGATTGGATCATGACTGGCTTAGTGCAGGTTGCTTTAAGGATAATAGTACTAGGTTAAGAGTTCCGAAGGTGTTGCTAAAGTTAATCAGTGAAATTAGTAGGGGGATTGATCCAATTAATGTATAAAATAAGAAGTACAATCCGGCGTTTAAACGTTCTGTTTGGTTTCCTCAACGTGTAATAATAATTAGTGTGGGGATTAGGGTTGCTTCGAATAGGATATAAAATAGTATTAATTCTGTTGCGGTAAATGTTATGATTAGGAATACTTGAAGAAGTGTTAGGAGGCTGATGTATATTTTTTTATAGTTATCTTGTTCTTTTGATAGGTGGTTTTGGCTGGCTAGGAGTATTAGTGGTAGGAGTCATGTTGTTAGGATTACTAGTGGTGTGGATAATGGGTCTGAGAAGAATGTTGTGGAGAAATTATAACTGTTTGTGGAGTCTTGATGTAGTAGGGATAGTGAGATGAGACTAATTATTAGGCTGTGACATGTGGTGTTTGTTCATACTGTTTTGTTGTTTGTGAATCAGGTTAGTGGTAAGAGTATAATGGATGGTAGAATAATTTTTAACATTGTAGAAGGTTAAGGTTTTGTACGTAATCTGTACCATATGTGTTTGATACTATCACTAGTAGTGCTAGGCCTACGGCGGCTTCGCAAGCTGCGAAAACTAGAATGATGATTGGAATAATAAAGGATAGTATTGAGTGGGAGTTTAGTGTAATTAGAGATGTTATGGTAAATAAAGATAAAATTATTCCTTCTAAGCATAGTAGAGTTGATATTAGGTGAGATCGGAATATTAAGGCTCCGAGTAGTGACAGGATAAATGTGAGGAGTAAGTTAAAGAATACAGGGGTCATTTGGTATTCATGGTTATAACCATGGTTTAATGAGTCGAAATCATTTGTTTTGTTTAAACTAATTACCAATATTATTCTGTTCATTCTAGACCTTTGTTAAATCATTCGTATATTAGTCCTAAGGCTAAAATGATTAGTAGTCCTAGGGTTGTTAGTACTACTCCTGTGAGGTTTCCGTATTGGATTGCTCATGGAATGGGTAGGAGAAGTGCAATTTCTAGGTCAAATAGGAGGAATGTGATGGCGATGAGGAAAAATTTTATGGAAAATGGAAGGCGAGCAGATCCTATTGGATCAAATCCGCATTCATATGGACTGGCTTTGTCTGAATATAGGTTTAGTTGTGGAAGTCAGAAGGCTATGGAAATCAGGATTATGGAAAGGCTGGTGTTGATTATTATGGTAATTAGTAAGTTTATTATTCTTTTCAGAGGTTTGTTCTGATCTGTTTGATTGGAAGTCAAAAGTACTTTTTATACTAAAAGAATAGGACCCTCATCAGTAAATTGATACATACAGGAAAAGTCAGACTACGTCTACGAAGTGTCAGTATCAGGCTGCGGCTTCAAAGCCAAAATGGTGTTTTGAGGTGAAGTGAAAATTTAGTTGTCGTAGGAGGCATGTGAGTAGGAATGTAGAGCCAATGATTACATGTAGACCGTGAAATCCTGTTGCTACAAAGAATGTAGAACCGTAGATGCCATCAGAGATTGTAAATGGTGCTTCTAGATATTCTGATGCTTGGAGTAGGGTGAAGTATAGGCCTAGAAGGATGGTAATTAGTAATGCTTGGATTATGTGATTTCGTTTTCCTTCTATTAGGCTATGGTGAGCTCAGGTGATAGACACACCTGATGCTAAAAGTACTGCTGTGTTAAGCAGTGGAACTTCAATTGGGTTAAGTGGATTAATTCCTGTTGGTGGTCAACATCCTCCTAGTTCTGGTGTTGGGGCAAGGCTTGAGTGATAAAATGCTCAGAAGAATCCGGAAAAGAAGAATACTTCTGATACGATAAATAGGATTATGCCGTATCGTAACCCCTTTTGTACTGGTGGGGTGTGGTGGCCTTGAAATGTTCCTTCACGAACTACATCTCGTCATCACTGGTATATAGTTAGGATATTACCTGCTGTGGCAATTGTTAGGAGGGTGAAGGATTTAAAGTGGAATCATATGATAAGGCCTGAAGTTAGGAGGAAGGCTGATAGTGCTCCTGTAAGAGGCCATGGGCTGGGGTTTACTATGTGAAAGGCGTGTGTTTGGTGGGTCATTATTATGTGTTGTCTTGTAAATATAGACTAACTAGTAAGGTGAATACGTAGGCTTGAATTATAGCTACAGCAAGTTCTAGGATAGTAAGTATTATTAGAATTAGGAAGGTAATGCTGGCTGTTGATAGGTTAATTGTGGTTAATACTAGTGTAGCACCTCCGATTAGATGAATTAGTAGGTGTCCCGCTGTGATGTTAGCTGTTAGACGTACAGCTAGTGCTATAGGTTGAATGAATAGGCTAATTGTTTCAATGATAACTAGTATTGGGATTAGGGTAATAGGGGTACCTTGGGGTAGGAAGTGGGCTAGTGATGCTTTTGTTTTGTAACGGAAGCCTAAGATTACAGCTCCTGCCCACATTGGGATTGCTATGCCTAAGTTTATTGAGAGTTGTGTGGTTGGGGTAAATGTATGGGGAAGCAGTCCTAGGAGGTTTGTAGACCCAATAAAGATGATGAGTGAGGTGAGTATTAGAGATCATGTGCGGCCTTTTGGTGAGTGTGTAAATATTATTTGTTTGGTAATAAGTTTAATTAATCATTGTTGGGCTGTTGTTACTCGGTTGTTAATTAATTTGTTTGTTGTTTTAAAAAATAGGGTTGGGAATATAATGATGGGAATTACAATGGGGAGACCTATTAGTGTAGGGGTAGCGAAAGAGGCAAATAGATTTTCGTTCATTTTTTGTCTCATGGGTTGTGTGTTTTGTTAAATTTTGTTTGTTTTGGTGATGCTGTAGGGGTTAGGTTAAATGATGATAGTTTTAGTTGTAGAATAATAAAAAGGGTTACTAAGGATGTTATGATTACGGTTGATCATGTGGATGTATCAAGTTGTGGCATTTCATTATGGGGCTTATATTCCCTATCTCTAGCTTAAAAGGCTAGCGCTAAAAGCTTCATAATGTTTAGATCATTGTTGAGGATCAATTTTCAAAGTGCTTTAGTGGCACTATTTCTAGTACAATTGGTATGAAACTGTGATTTGAACCACAGATTTCTGAACATTGTCCATAGAACAATCCTGGGCGAGTTGATGTGATTGTGGCTTGATTAAGTCGTCCAGGGATAGCATCTGTTTTTAAACCCAGGGATGGAACAGCCCATGAATGGAGCACATCTTCTGAAGAAATTAATATTCGAATTGGTAGTTCTACTGGTAAGACTACGCGGTTGTCGACTTCTAGGAGTCGAAGTTCTCCAGGTTTTAGTTCGGATGTTGGGATTATGTATGAGTCGAAGTTTAGGTCTTCGTAGTCTGTGTACTCGTAGCTTCAGTATCATTGGTGACCTATAGTTTTGACTGTAAGAGCAGGGTTATTAATTTCATCTATTATGTAAAGGATTCGAAGAGATGGTAGGGCAATTAGAATTAGGATGACGGCTGGTAGAATGGTTCAGATTGTTTCTACTTCTTGGGCATCTATTGTGTTGGTGTGTGTTAGACGTGTGGTTAGTATGGCTGTAATTACGTATAGTACTATTGAGCTAATTAAGAATACAATTATAAGTGTATGGTCGTGGAAATTTATTAATTCTTCTATAATTGGGGATGTAGCATCCTGTAGGCCGTATTGCAGCGGGTAAGCCATTAAGATATACAGTGTCGGGCTGTAATTTAACTTTGACAAAGTTATGTAATTATTTTACTAATATCTCATAAAGAAAGACATAGAGGTTATGGTGTTGGCTTGAAACCAATTTTAGGGGGTTCGATTCCTTCCTTTCTTAATTAACTTTTACATATGTTGGTTCTTCGAATGTGTGGTAGGGTGGAGGACAACCGTGTAGTCATTCTAGGTTAGTTGAGGTAAGATCTACTGCTTCAACTTCTCGTTTTGATGCAAATGCTTCTCAAACCATAAACACTATGATTATTACTGCGGTTAGGGAGATGAATGAGCCTATGGATGAAATTACATTTCATGTTGTGTAGGCATCTGGATAATCAGAGTATCGTCGTGGTATTCCTGATAGGCCTAAAAAATGTTGTGGGAAGAATGTTATGTTAACTCCTACGAATATTACTGCGAAATGGATTTTTGCTCATGTTTCGCTTAGTGAAAATCCTGTGAATAATGGAAATCAGTGGATGAATCCAGCTATAATTGCGAATACTGCTCCTATGGATAGTACGTAGTGGAAATGTGCTACTACATAGTAGGTGTCATGTAGTACAATGTCCAGTGATGAGTTTGATAATACAATTCCTGTTAAACCCCCAATTGTGAATAAGAAGATAAATCCTAGGGCTCAGAGTATAGCTGGTGATCATTTAATATTGCCTCCGTGGAGGGTAGCTAGTCAACTAAAGACTTTTACTCCTGTTGGGATTGCAATGATTATTGTTGCTGAAGTGAAATAGGCTCGGGTATCCACATCTAGTCCTACTGTAAATATATGGTGGGCTCATACAATAAAGCCTAGGAATCCGATTGATATTATGGCTCAAACTATTCCTATATATCCAAATGGTTCTTTTTTTCCAGAATAGTATGTCACGACATGTGAGATGATGCCAAATCCAGGAAGGATTAAGATATATACTTCTGGGTGTCCGAAGAATCAAAATAGATGTTGATATAGAATTGGATCCCCTCCTCCGGCCGGATCAAAGAATGTGGTGTTTAGGTTACGGTCTGTTAGTAATATGGTAATACCCGCAGCGAGAACTGGCAGTGATAGTAGTAGAAGAACTGCCGTGATTAGGACTGATCATACAAATAGAGGTGTTTGGTATTGAGTGACAGCTGGGGGTTTTATGTTAATAATTGTTGTGATGAAATTAATTGCCCCAAGGATTGATGAGACACCTGCCAAGTGCAAGGAGAAAATTGTAAGATCTACGGAGGCTCCAGCATGGGCCAAATTTCCGGCTAGAGGTGGATATACTGTTCATCCTGTACCTGCCCCGGCTTCTACTATTGATGATGCTAGCAGGAGTAGGAATGATGGGGGAAGAAGTCAAAAGCTTATGTTATTTATACGAGGAAAGGCTATATCTGGTGCCCCAATTATGAGTGGAACGAGTCAGTTTCCAAAACCTCCAATTATGATTGGTATAACTATGAAGAAGATTATGACAAATGCGTGAGCTGTTACTACAACATTGTAAATTTGATCATCTCCTAGCAGAGCCCCTGGCTGTCCAAGTTCTGCTCGGATTAAGATACTTAAAGCGGTTCCTACTATTCCAGCTCAAGCCCCAAACATAAGATAAAGTGTTCCGATATCCTTATGGTTGGTTGAGAATAGTCAGCGAGTGATGAACATAGGTAAGGTGGCTGAGTAAGCATTAGACTGTAAATCTAAAGACAGGGAGAGTACCCTTCTTACCACGGCCTCGAGGTGTTTAACATGTTGAATTGCAAATTCGAAGAAGCAGCTACAGCTGCCGGGGCTTCTCCCGCCTTTTTTTTTATTAGGCGGGAGAAGTAGATTGAAGCCCGTTGTTTTGGGTATTTAGCTGTTAACTAAGTTTTCGTGGGTTAGAATCCCATCAATCTAGGAGGATTTAGCTTAATTAAAGCGATTGATTTGCGTTCAGAAGATGCGAGATTTATACTTGTAGTCCTTAGGTCAGAAGCTAAACGTTGTGTTTTCTTAAGGCTTTGAAGGCCTTCGGACTGGTATTATCCTAAGCTTCTAGTATAGTGAGCTTACTAGTGGAGATAGTGGTAGTGCTAGGGAGGAGATAATGATTAGTGGTGATAGAAGTGGGTGTTTTTTATTGTTTTGGTGGTGTGTATTAGTTTTTATGTTGTTGGATGTAGGGAAGGCTGTTATTGATGATGCATAGATAAGACGAGTGTAGAAGTAGAGGTTTAGTAGGGCTATTATTGTTATTGATAGGGCCATGAAGATGCAGTTGTTTTTTGTTAGTTCGATAATAATTATTCATTTGGGTAGGAATCCTGTGAGGGGTGGTAAACCACCTAATGACATTAGGATGATTAGGGTGGTTGAGATTAGTAGTGGGGATTTGTTTCATATTTTTGTGAATGAGGAAATGGATGTGGAGGTGCAGATATATACTGTGATAAATATTGATGTTGTTAGGAATATATAGATTACTAGGTTTAGTAATATTATTGTTGGGTTATATATGGTTACAGCCACTATTCAGCCTATGTGGGCGATTGAGGAGTAGGCTAGGATTTTTCGTAGTTGTGTTTGGTTTAGTCCTCCTCAGCCGCCAATAAAGACTGATATTAGAGCTGATAGTGGTACTATGGTAGTATTTAGATAATATGAGATGTGGAATATGATGGCTAGTGGAGCAATTTTTTGTCATGTAAGTAGTAGAAGTCCGCTTAAGATTGGGACCCCTTGGGTAACTTCTGGAACTCAGAAGTGGAATGGGGCTAGGCCTAGTTTTATTATTAGGGCAATTAATACTAGTGAGTAGATGTAAAATTGTGTATTATGGTGGAATTGTCAAATTCCTAGGTCGTGGTAATTTAGAATAATGGCTAAGAGTAAAATTATAGAGGCAGTTGCTTGGATTAAAAAATATTTTGTAGCTGCTTCTGTGGAACGGGGGTTAGAGTTGAATATTAAGATTGGGATAATGGCTAGCATGCTTATTTCTAAGCCAGCTCATATTAGGATTAAGTGGTTGCTGAGAATGGTAATGATAGACCCGACGAAGATTGTTAGTAAGATGATGGTTAGCGCCAGGATGTTAATTAGTACGGGAAGGATTAGACCAACATTTTCGGGGTATGGGCCCGATAGCTTTAATTTAGCTGACCTTACTTGAATTTGTAGAATTTGGTGTAATGGTAGCACGAAGGTTTTTGAGACCTTAGGTATAGGTTCGATGCCTGAAGTTCTAGAAACAAGAGGGCTTGACCTCTATTTTTTACTCTATCAAAGTAACTCTGTTGTCGGACATGTTTCTATGTGTATGGTGGGATGCTTGCTATAGTTATTGGTATTGAGATGTGTCATATGCAGAATGCTAGGGTTAGTGGTAGAAAGTTTTTTCATAATAAGTGTATTAGCTGGTCATATCGGAATCGTGGGTATGATGCTCGGATTCATAGGAATATGGTTGTTAAAATTAATGTTTTGAGTATGAAGTTGAGTGTGAATAATTCTGGGTTGTGTGGATTGTACACGGCTCCAAGAAAAATGATTGTTGATAGGGCATTTATTATGATGATGTTAGTGTACTCGGCTATGAAGAATAGTGCGAATGGACCTGCAGCGTATTCTACATTGAAGCCTGATACTAGTTCAGATTCTCCTTCTGTTAGATCAAATGGGGCTCGGTTTGTTTCTGCTAGTGTAGAGATAAATCATATGAAGGCTAATGGTCATGCTGGTAGTAGGAATCAGGTCAGTTCTTGTGATGAAATTACTGATAATAGTGAAAAGGATCCTGATAGTAGGAGGATTGATAGTAGAATGATGGCTAGTGTTACTTCGTATGAAATTGTTTGGGCTACTGCTCGTAGGGCTCCGATTAGTGCGTATTTGGAGTTTGAGGCTCAACCCGATCATAGGATTGAGTATACTGATAGGCTTGAGGTTGCTAGGATGAATAGGGCTCCTAGGTTTAGGTTGAGCAGGGGGTAGGGCATTGGTAGTGGGATTCATAAGGATAGGGCTAGTGTGAGGGCTAGGGTTGGGGCAATAATAAAGAGGGTTAGTGATGCGGTTAAAGGTTTTAGTGGTTCTTTGGTAAATAGTTTTATAGCGTCGGCGAAGGGTTGGAGTACACCATATGGGCCAACTACGTTTGGACCCTTTCGTAGTTGTATATATCCTAGGGTTTTTCGTTCTACTAAGGTTAAAAAGGCTATGGCTACTAGGATGGGTAGCAATAAGGTTAATATGTTAATTAGGTGCACTATTAGGGAGAGGATTTGAACCTCTGATTATAAGGTTTTAAGTTTTATGCAATTTCCAAGCTCTGCCACCCTAATAACCCTTATCTTGGGTGGTGGTGTTGCATATTTTGTATATTTAGATAGTTTCATATGTTATGTTTAAGGTGCTATTGAATAGTTGACCTTACTTCTCTGGTCCTTTCGTACTAGGAGAAGTTGCTAATAGATAGAAACCGACCTGGATTACTCCGGTCTGAACTCAGATCACGTAGGACTTTAATCGTTGAACAAACGAACCATTAATAGCGGCTGCACCATTTGGATGTCCTGATCCAACATCGAGGTCGTAAACCCTATTGTCGATAGGAACTCTTAAATAGGATTGCGCTGTTATCCCTAGGGTAACTTGGTCCGTTGATCAATTTCATGATTGGATCAATTGTTGACTACTTAAGTATCTTTAGGCTAGTAGGCCTAGAGTTGAGTCACTTGGAGGTTTTTTTGTACTCCGAGGTCACCCCAACCGAAATCTTTCTCTTATCTATTTGTATTGTTAGTCCATTAGGTTATTAGTGTTAGTTAGTAAGAGAGTTGATTAAAGCTCCATAGGGTCTTCTCGTCTTATTTGTTTATACCCGCCTCTTCACGGGTAGGTCAATTTCACTGATAGGAAGTAAGAGACAGTTAAACCCTCGTCTTGCCTTTCATGCAAGTCCCTAATTAAGGAACAAGTGATTATGCTACCTTTGCACGGTCAGGATACCGCGGCCGTTTAACGTGTGTCACTGGGCAGGCAGTGCCTCTAATACTAGTAATGCTAGAGGTGATGTTTTTGGTAAACAGGCGGGGTTTTTGTTTGCCGAGTTCCTTTTACTTCTTTTAATCTTTCCTTGGTGCACTCCTGTGTTGGATTAACAATTAGTTGATCTAGTGGATTTATATTTGGTTTATGTCTAGAATTTTGTTAATTAACAATGGGTATTCGGTTTGTTATAGGCTTGTGCATGGAGAATTTTTTCTTGTTACTCATACTAACATTATCTCATCTATAGTCTTATAGATTGACCCAGTATTATGTTTAGGAATTCATTGTGATTTTGGGAATTGGGGTTGTATTTGGGGTTGAGCTTGAACGCTTTCTTAATTGGTGGCTGCTTTTAAGCCAACTATGATATTTAGTTTAGTTTATTCTCTATTTAAGGTTGAGTCCTTTGTCTAAAGAGCTGTCCCTCTTTAGACTATCCTTTAAGTTTACGTTTGGATTTTGTGTTCTTATGGTAAAATTTAAGGAAGAACTGATATTCGTTTTCTGGGTAACCAGCTATCACCAAGCTCGTTAGGCTTTTCACCTCTACCTAAAAATCATCCCACTATTTTGCTACATAGACGGGTTCATTCATAAAATTGTTCTTAGGTAGCTCGTTTGGTTTCGGGGTCTATAGCTAAAATTCTTTTTGTTATAGGTTTTCTAGTTAATTCATTATGCAAAAGGTACAAGGGTTAATCTTTGCTTTGTTATACTTTGAATTATTCTTTCATCTTTCCCTTGCGGTACTGTCTCTATAGCGCCTTATAATAATTTCTATCTCCTATACTTTTATTTAGGTTATTAAATGTTTTAATTTATCGTGTGGTGATAATTTAGTTGAGTAGTGGTTGGGCTAGGAATGGTTCAGAGCGTCCTTGTGATGGAATCTTCGGGGTGTAGGCCAGATGCTTTATATAAGCTACGCTTTGGTTTTGCCAAGCACACTTTCCAGTATGCTTACCTTGTTACGACTTGTCTCCTCTAATATTTATTATTGGCTTATAAATTAATAGTTTCAATTTTAGTACTTGAGGAGAGTGACGGGCGGTGTGTGCGTACTTCATTGCTGAGTTCAATTAAGCTCTCTATTCTTAATTTACTACTAAATCCTCCTTCACCTTCCAATTTCATGGAAGGATCCGTAATTTTCTTATGTAGAAAATGTAGCTCATTGCTTTCCACCTCATTGGCTACACCTTGACCTAACGTATTTACGATTATCATTGAGCTCACTGTTTGTCCTTGACAGGGTTCGCTGAAGATGGCGGTATATAGGCTGAATTAGCAAGGGGTGGTAAGGTGTAACGGGGTTTATCGATTATAGAACAAGCTCCTCTAGGCAGATATAAAGTACCGCCAAGTCCTTTGAGTTTTAAGCTGTGGCTAGTAGTTCTCTGGCGAATAATTTTGTTTTTGAATTATTTATGTTTAGGGCTAAGCATAGTGGGGTATCTAATCCCAGTTTGTGTCTTAGCTATCGTGTAGTCAAGATTATTAGGATTACTTTCGTTATTGTAATTATTTATACCATGAAATTTCTACGTTATTGGTAATTTTCTATCCTATTTATTTTATTTTATATACACGCTTTACGCCGGGTGATTATTAGTTTGGGTCAATCGTATGACCGCGGTGGCTGGCACGAGATTTACCAACCCTTATTGGTATGGCTAAGTCAAACTTTCGTTCATTGCTTAATTTTTATCACTGCTGTTTCCCGTGGGGGTGTGGCTTAGCAAGGTGTCTTTAGCTACTTTAGTGTGCTTGATACCATCTCCTTTTGATCACTTGGTAGGTGATTTCATGGGATTCTTCACTGGTGTGCGGAGTCTAGCATGTGTAAGTCTACCTATAACTAATAATAAGGCCAGGACCAAACCTTTGTATGTTTGCGGGGCTATGAAGTCCATCTAAGCATTTTCAGTGCTTTGCTTTATTTTAAGCTACGCTAAC